TTGAAATGAAACCTAACTAACGTAAAAAAAAAAAAAAGAAAAAAAAAGACCCTCTTTCTGAGTGTTATCTGTTATCAATAAATATTTCTTTTTTTTTTTTTAGGGACAAGAACCCTTGTACATATGCATTTTAGTTATGAATTCTGCATAAAAATAAATACAAATGATCTTGAACTACGACGCCCATATATATAATCTATGTTTATGTTTTATTTTACATTAAATAATAAAAAGGAGGATTTTCAATGCGAGATATAAAAACATATCTCTCCACGGCACCTGTGCTAACTACTCTATGGTTTGGGTCTTTAGCGGGTCTATTGATAGAGATTAATCGTTTATTCCCAGACGCTTTGTCATTTCCTTTTTTTTAATTCTAGTTATGGATATGCGAAAAAAAAAAAAATGCATTTTGTCCCCTTTTTCAGTTCTTTAGGATAGGAAGGAAAGAGAAAGAAAAACTGTATTAAACCTAAGCAAAAAGTCGATCTAATAAAATTAGATTTGGAAATAGAAATGCAGGTCTAGTCTAGGGGAGGCTCCACGAAATCATAGCACAATTAAAGAAAATACATAAATAAAATAGTGGTATTAGGATAGAAAAAATTGATAGTTATAAAAAAATTGTATTACTTACATTATTTAATAATATTAAATATTAATCTATTAATATATAAAAAATAGAATATATAAAATATTCTAATTAATATTAATTAGAATCAAATCTTTAGAAATTTCATTTATAGTTAGTAACTTCTATTAATTTTTTTGTTCTTTTTTCGGATCGAAAATAGAAAAGTTAAGTTAAGTCGATCCAAAGGGGGTTCATGGCCAAGAGTAAAGATGTAAGGGTCAGAGTTATTTTGGAATGTACTAGTTGTTGTGCCCGAAATGGTGTCAATAAAGAATCGCCGGGTATTTCTAGATATATTACTCAAAAGAATCGACACAATACACCCAGTCGATTAGAATTGATAAAATTTTGTCGTTATTGTCAGAAGCATACGATTCATGGGGAAATAAAGAAATAGATCGAACAGAACATGTGTGCAATCTTTTCCAACCCAAAGAGCAGAAAGAGGAAGAACATATATACATCTATATATCAATATAATACAAAATAATAATAATACAAAATAATACAAATTAGAAATAAAAATTATAAATTATACAAATAAAACCCTATTTCGGTCAGATCTTAAATTAATAAAGAAATAAAATTTTGAAATAAGGACTAAACCATGGATAAATCTAAGCAACCTTTTCGTAAATCCAAGCTCTCCTTTCGTCGACGTTTGCCCCCAATTGTATCGGGGGATCGAATTGATTATAGAAACATGAGTTTAATTAGTCGATTTATTAGTGAACAAGGAAAAATATTATCTAGACGAGTAAATAGATTGACCTTGAAACAACAACGATTAATTACTATTGCTATAAAACAAGCTCGTATTTTATCTTCGTTACCTTTTCTTAATAATGAAAAACAATTTGAGAGAGCCGAATCGATCCCTAGAACTGTGGGTCCTAGAGTCAGAAAAAAATAGGCATATTCCTCGATTGCCTCAAAATTCCAATCGGAATTCAAGCTCAAATGGATTGGATGTTTTGCTCGAAAAGGCCCAGAATGCAGAAAAGGGGGGATAAGCAATTTTTTTTTTATTGAAGCATGTTCGTTCATTTCTTAATTTTATCTCAATTTAGTTTATTCTATACTTCCCGGAGTTCATTCTCCGGGGAATTCTTGTTCAATCATTCCTGTATATTACTTCATAATTAGAATTTCCTTTAGTTGATGATTTTTTTTGAAATCATGTAAAGACAATTCTTATTTGATATAGCTATTTGCGCAAGTATTTTACGATTAAGAAGCAATTGCCCCTTGTACAGATTGTGTATTAATCTACTATAACTATAGAATACTTTAATATCGCGAGTTACTGCATTTATCCGAGTGATCCACAAACGACGAAAAATTCTCTTTTGTCTGCCCCTATCTCGATGAGAAGAAACCAAAGCTCTCATTTTATGTTGAGTAATTGTTCGCGTAAGTCTTGAATGAGCCCCTCTAAAGGTTGATGCAAATAAACGAATTTTTGTTCGACGTCTCCGAGCTGTATACCCTCGTTTAACTCTGGTCATTGAATCAAATTAAACTTTAATGAATAACTAATTGAATTCTCTTCTTTCAGTCATTATTTGTCCCCCCCGGTCGATTAATAACAAAACGAATTATTCCGATATATAAAATATAAATTCCAATGGCTTTTGCTACTATGACCTTCCCAACCATTATTTTTTATTCTTTAACAGGCCAGACATTTAGTTTACCTGGAAATAAAAAATTTTACCAAATACTAATAAAAAAATAGTGGGTTCCATCGTTTCTATGGTTACTTCTTAAACGGTGAGGCCCTCTCTATGCGCCGGAGCCTCGTCTCTCATTTAATAAAATGGTATTGTTAACTTGTATAGTTCACATTCTTTGGCTCTACCCATCAATTATACAGTAATAGGTCTTTTCACAATAAGAGCTATCCATACAGTGACGGCATTTAATTATGAAAGTTGGCTAGGTAGCTGACCCTGTTAGTCCGTTCTTTCAAGAATGTGAGCATAACCTTTTTGTTTTGCTTCTTATCCTATCCTTAAAATACCATTTCCTCCGCTTAATGGATAACCATTTGCTACCAATGGAGAATTGCTTCTCATCTCAAATCGAGATGATTGGATTTGCACCAATGAAAACCATAAATTCTATACACAATACACAAGAAACAATAAGGGTATAATCATTGATACTGTCTCATTTGCTCAAGCTCATGATCTGAACGAGTCGCACATACACCCTAGTACATGTTCCTCGACGCTGAGGACATCCTCGAAGAGCGGGAGATTTCGTGACATTTCTTATTGGCTGTCTTGTATTTCTAATAAGTTGTTTAATAGTTGGCATGTCGGATATATATATAATTATATTATAGAATGGGTTGGTTTAGATCTATCTTAACCTGATTTATGATTGATGATTATGAATTATTTCGATTCAATATCAAATCATGGATTTACACGAAATCCGAAGTATTCTCATTTTCAACCGCTACAAGATCAACAATGCCATAGGCTTGGGCTTCTGTTGCCGACATAAAAACATCTCTTTCCATATCTTCGGATACAACCCACAAAGGGTTGCCCGTTCTTTGTACATAAACTTTAGTGAGGGTTTCGCGAAGTTTCAGCAGTTCTTCCGCTTCCAGGATAAATTCTCCTGCCTGTGCCTCATAAAAAGAACTAGCAGGTTGGTGAATCATAACCCTGATGATATTGATATAACATCATGAATGGTTCTTCTATCTCGTATTATGAAATTAAAGGAATAAAAAAAAATAGAATTGAACAACCGTACAGGCACTTTTTGTGCATTGCATACGGCTCTGCAATGGAATTTATTACCCACTTCCATTCCATAGCCATAGAAGAAGAATAAGGGAAGAAATAGAATCCATCCAATCCAGTCAGATCGTTGAATAATCCATTTACCATCCTTCTTTTCATAAGAGTCAAAAAATACTACGATGGTTCTGTTGCTTTATATTATATTAGATATTTATATATTTATCTCGTCCGTGATTTGGCAATCCCAAAGTGTCTTTCTGATATGACAAAAAAAAAGATTTGTGACGCTAAAATGTCCTTCCGACACATAATATCAAATCGGAAATAAAGGTTAAGGTTATTTCATACTACTATCTCGATATAAAATCTCATGTTATAAAAAACAATAATGGTTTGTTCATATCGAACTCAAAGTGCCATGCTATTATTACTTAAATTTTTCCTAATTCTATTATTTATATTTGATATTTTTATATGGCGAAGGCATAGTCTTTTTTTTTCAATAAAAACTCATTGGCGCCAAGCGTGAGGGAATGCTAAACGTTTGGTAATTTCTCCTCCAACCAGAATGAAAGATCCCATTGAAGCAGCTAATCCCATGCATATTGTATGTACATCGGGTGGCACAAATTGCATAGTATCATAAATGGCTATTCCTGGTATTACCCATCCACCGGGAGAGTTTATAAACAAATAAAAATCCCTAGTATTATCTTCTATACTGAGATATACCATGAGACCCACAAGTTGATTTGAGATCTCGCTATCAACTTCTTGGCCTAAAAAAAGTAATCTTTCTCGATGAAGTCGGTTGATTAGGACAAAATAGTATCCCTTAGGAACCGTACGTGCACCTTTGGATGCATACGGTTCCTAAAATTAAATTACGAAAAAAATCAATCAATGTATCAATTCTAGTCTTAATTTATTTTTGTAACAGGTTTTTATTTTTCTAAAGAAGGGCTTTATTTGATTTTTTCAAAAAACATGAGTTTTGGTTCCCTTTCTCTTCCTTATAAAAAAATTATTGAACTTATTAAACTAACCTCTCATTGATGTATTATTTCATCGAGATTCAAATCACGATGTGATTTTCTTGTTCCTGAATGGGCCCTTTCAATTCTTTTAGGTTGGTGTTCTACTCCGGGTAAAGATCTGTCCGAATTATATTTGCACATATAGGGCAAATTATCTCAGTACCGCTTCTTTTTTTTTTTTCAAAATCAATTTTCATGCTTTCCCTCAAACTATTACATGTATTCATTATCTATTTTATTCTATGCCATTGAATGGCAGTTTGAGATCATTCCTAATAATATTAATATATAGAAAGCATAAGCATAAATTTAAATAAAGAATGTTTATGATACAATATAGTAATCATATATATATTACCAATTTGATATTTTATGAACGGAGCCTGGATACTTTATTTTATCGTTCCAAGTTAACCATAAATTCTTTATAGTATTGATCCCCAATATAAATCGATCTAATTGCACTTCACGCTCCGAATAATTGATGGTTCAATCAATATTTCTTGGGCGAAACGGAGGATATCTCGATCGGTGAAGAGAACGGGTAAACCCCATATGACCTAATATATCTGACAAGCCGCACTATACGTCAACCCAAACTGCATCTTCCTCTCCAGGACTCCGAAAAGGGACTTTTGGAACACCAACGGGCATTAAATTAAATAAAAAGTTAAGTACTATACTTCACTTTAATATGGAAACGTACCAATATTGTCTTCATTTTTTTTTTCTGTTTATTCTATATGAATAAAGAACACATTTTCACGAACAGGTCGATCATTTGAATGATAAACAAGTATCTATGCATTCATTCTCTAAAAACTCCAAAAAGGGGGCCAAGCCCCATTGCGTATTGGTACTTATCGGGTATAGAATAGATCTGCTTCTCTTTGTTCTTACGAACAAAATTGTTTCATTATTTTCAACGAAACGAAATAAATCTTAACCCTTTCTTATACAAAATATACTGAAAGGTTAGGTACATAACATACATAGTGATAGTCTTTTCCAATGCGATAAAGTTACATAGTGTCATTTTTCTTTGATATTTGATAAAAAGGGGTATTTCCATGGGTTTGCCTTGGTATCGTGTTCATACTGTCGTATTGAATGATCCCGGCCGGTTGCTTTCTGTCCATATAATGCATACGGCTCTAGTTTCTGGTTGGGCCGGCTCGATGGCTCTATACGAATTAGCAGTTTTTGATCCTTCTGACCCGGTTCTTGATCCAATGTGGAGACAGGGTATGTTCGTTATACCCTTCATGACTCGTTTAGGAATAACCAATTCATGGGGTGGGTGGAGTATTTCAGGAGGAACTATAACAAATCCGGGTATTTGGAGTTACGAAGGTGTGGCAGGGGCACATATTGTGTTTTCTGGCTTGTGCTTCTTGGCAGCTATCTGGCATTGGGTATATTGGGACCTAGAAATATTCTCTGATGAACGTACGGGAAAACCTTCTTTGGATTTGCCCAAGATCTTTGGAATTCATTTATTTCTCTCAGGGTTGGCTTGCTTTGGCTTTGGTGCATTTCATGTAACAGGCTTGTATGGTCCTGGAATATGGGTGTCCGATCCTTATGGGTTAACTGGAAAAGTACAATCTGTAAATCCAGCGTGGGGCGCGGAAGGTTTTGATCCCTTTGTTCCGGGAGGAATAGCCTCTCATCATATTGCAGCGGGTACATTGGGCATATTAGCGGGTCTATTTCATCTTAGTGTCCGTCCGCCTCAACGTCTATACAAAGGATTACGTATGGGCAATATTGAAACTGTACTTTCCAGCAGTATCGCTGCTGTTTTTTTCGCAGCTTTCGTTGTTGCTGGAACTATGTGGTATGGTTCAGCAACTACCCCAATCGAATTATTTGGTCCCACTCGTTATCAGTGGGATCAGGGATACTTCCAGCAAGAAATATATCGAAGAGTTGGCACGGGACTAGCAGAAAATCTTAGTTTTTCGGAAGCTTGGTCTAAAATCCCCGAAAAATTAGCTTTTTATGATTACATTGGTAATAATCCGGCAAAAGGGGGATTATTCAGAGCAGGCTCAATGGACAGCGGGGATGGAATAGCTGTTGGATGGTTAGGACACCCCATCTTTAGAGATAAAGAAGGCCACGAGCTTTTTGTACGTCGTATGCCCACTTTTTTTGAAACATTCCCCGTAGTTTTGGTAGACGGAGACGGAATTGTGAGAGCCGATGTTCCTTTTAGAAGGGCAGAATCAAAGTATAGTGTCGAACAAGTAGGTGTAACTGTCGAGTTCTATGGTGGCGAACTCAATGGAGTCAGTTATAGCGATCCTGCTACTGTGAAAAAATATGCTAGACGCGCCCAATTAGGTGAAATTTTTGAATTAGACCGAGCTACTTTGAAATCTGATGGTGTTTTTCGGAGCAGTCCAAGGGGTTGGTTCACTTTTGGGCATGCTACATTTGCTTTACTCTTCTTTTTCGGACATATTTGGCATGGCGCTAGAACCTTGTTCAGAGATGTTTTTGCTGGTATTGATCCGGATTTGGATACTCAAGTAGAATTTGGAGCATTCCAAAAGCTTGGAGATCCAACTACAAAAAGACAAGTAGTCTAATAAAATATTACTCTGGTATCTTTCGCCTCTACTCTCTACTTTTTTGATTTGATGACATAAGGTTAAGGTACCAGAAAATTTTGACTTGATTGATCGCTATCTTTTCTTTGATTTTTTCCCTCTTTCCCTTATAGTAAATGATCTAAAATTAATAGGTGTGGAAGCTATAATTGTAAACCACGATCGAATCTATGGAAGCATTGGTTTATACATTCCTCTTAGTCTCGACTTTAGGGATAATTTTTTTCGCTATCTTTTTTCGAGAACCACCTAAGGTTCCGACTAAAAAATGAAATTATTTTATTTTTCATCATCTCCATTTTAAGTTTTAAGTAAGGAGCCCACCATTGGTAGGCTCATTACTTAAATTAGTCCCCGTGTTCTTCGAATGGATCTCTTAATTGTTGAGAGGGTTGCCCAAAAGCGGTATATAAGGCGTACCCAGTAAAGCTTACAAGTAAACCAGATAT